GGAAAACCGAAACCAAGACTAGGAATTTTTGACGAACAGGATGAAAAATCATTACTCTTTCGACACAAGAAAGGGGTTTAGAAAATTCCTTTTCTTGTGTCGAAGACTAGGAAGACAAATAATGCCTCCTAGAATTATTTGTTCCCCGCATTTATAGTTCGTTCTATTACCCGCTTACTTATGCTAATATCTATCCCAATTTTATTCTATTTCAAATAGAAAATAGAATAAAATGGATCCATTTTATAACATTGAAATCTGGCAATAGTAACATAGTCGTACCAATTCAATTTGGTTAAAAAAAATAAAGAAAGAGGTGGTAAAGTCATAAAATAAAGTCAAATAAAATAGTCTTCTTCAAACAAAAATCTACCTATTATGACTAGGAATGCGGTACAAGGGATTCCCCCAAGCTCGTAGAAAAAGAGCAAGTAAATAAAAGGTTTTTCAGAATTGATTTTTTTTGATCATACATAAAAATTTTGTTCTTTTTACGAACCTGATGTCGATAAATCCGCGAGTCTAGAAATTCATTTCGGCCAATTGAACCTTCTCGAACTGTTTCTTTTTAAGAACCAAAAAGATTTGTGCCAAAATAACAGATGCCAAGAAGAACAAAAGACCTTGGACACGTAATGGATCTTGAAGTACTATTTCTGCATCTCCCTGACCAAATCCACCCACATTAGGATTACTCGTTAATGGTTGATCCAATTTGATGGATTCACCCTCTGAAACAAGAAGTTCTGGTCCTGGAGGGATAATATCAACCACTTGACGTCCATCCGATGGGTCTGTTATGGTTATTTCATATCCCCCTTTTTCTTTTCGTATGATTTTACTTACTATGCCCGCTCCTGTAGCATTATAAACTGTATTGTTACTCTTGCTTCCATCGGGATAAATCTGACCCCTTCCCCTATTCCCCCCTACGTATATAGGATATTTTAAGAAATGAACATCTTTCTTAGTAGCGGGGTCCGGGGAAAGAATAGGAAAGGTGATTTCACTATATTTCTGACCAGGGACAGGCCCTATCACAAGAATATTTTTTTTATTAGGGCGATAGCTCTGAAAAGACAAATTGCCTATCTTTTCTTTCATCTCGGGAGAAATACGATCGGAAGGAGCTAATTCAAACCCCTCCGGTAAAATAAGAACAGCCCCCACATTCAAACCCCCTTTCTTACCATTAGCAAGAACTTGTTTCACTTGCTTATCATAAGGAATTCGAACAACTGCTTCAAATACAGTATCAGGAAGTACCGCTTGTGGAACCTCAATATCCACGGGCTTATTAGCTAAATGGCAATTGGCACATACAATACGCCCAGTCGCTTCTCGTGGATTTTCATAACCCTGCTGCGCAAAAATGGGATATGCACTTGAAATGGATGTCCGAGTTATGATATATATCATGAGCGATACGGAAATAGATCGAGTAATCTGTTCCTTTATCCAAGAAAAAGTATTTCTAGTTTGCATGGTCTAATCATTGATCCGAAAATTTCTACAATAAATTGGGTAGGTCACTGGTATAGTTCCCTATCCCCCGATTCTGCTATTTACTGGAATCATTTTCCTGGAATACTATAGGATGAAAATCCCCCCGATAGAAAGTTTTTAATGCTTATGTAGAACTACAAAGTAAGAAACATTCTAATTGGATTAGATTAATATCGGTGGATCATTTATCAATCATTCATTGAATGATAAATAACTACAAGTGACGGAGATACACGATTTAAATAACGGAAAATCCAATATTTTAAAATAGTATCGAGAATAACTGGAAAAGTGGAAACAAGACCAGATATAATTTGATCATTATGAATAAATCCAAAATCTTTGTAGACAGAACCAATCATTAGTTCCCAACCGTGGGGTGAATGAAATCCGATACATAAATCGGTTAATAAAAGAATCGAAAAAGCTTTTACTGTATCACTTAAGTTATATAGGAATTCCTGAGCCCAAGAGTTAAGAATAACAAGTTCTTCATTACCTAAAATAGAATAACCGCTTAGAATAACAAAACAGAGTATATTTGTCGAGAAGTGCAAAATCGTATGGATACGATCCTCATTGTGTATCTTGATTAATTGGATCGTTTCTTTGTGGATTCCTGTAGGAAGCTTTTGTAGATGTGTCTCCGAGTATTCTTTGATCATTTCGTCCAAAAAGAGGATTTCCTCTAATTCTATGAACTTTTCTAGAATACTTTTTTCTTGAATATTATTCAAAAAAATTTCGGATTGACCAGTATTCGACCAATTAGTAACCCAAGATTCCATACTTTTAGTAAATGAAAAAGAAATCCACCAAGGCAAAAATACTATAGATGCAAGATACAAAAGAGGAGTGAATGCTTTCTTTTTTGCCATTTTTCACCTGTGAATTTTTAATTAACCCACTTCATTTGTCGACTCTATGTGATCGAATATTTCTTTCAAACATGAGTTCTAGACAAGGTATCAAATCTATGAATCTATTTTATTTGTGATTTTGTTTGAATTTAGAAAGAATACAGAAATAGACTAAGACTCCACTTCGAATTCGAATGAAGAAATAATCAAAAATATTGTTTCCAGATATCTTAATTCATCAAATTCCAAACAAGTGTCTCCTTTTGATGAATGAACGAAAGAAGTACTTTAAGGAATGAATATTATTGAGATTTTGAGACGAAAGAACTCCTTTTCTATCAAAATATCCAATATTTCGAAAAAATTCCAACGATTCCCCATAGTCAAGAATAGAATAATTGAGAGAAAGATATTGTGATGATCAAAAAAATGAGCGGAAAGGAAAAACAAGACAGAAATAGGCCAGTTATCATTATTAAGAAAACCCATTATTGGTTAGTAAAGAACACAAACGAAAGGATAAAAAAAGGTCGATTGACAAACCAAAAAGGAAATAATTTACAAGATATGATTTATCTGCATCTAAAGTATCACTTCCAACAAAAATTGAACTTCAAAAAAAAAGAGAAATTTCTTTCTTTCGAAATCGTTTGATATATGAGATGAATTGAATCTAGTAGTTCAATTTCTTACTTGTTTCAATTGAGTTGCATGGATTTGGATACGCATAAAAAACCACAAAACTCTTTTTTTGTGGTTGTTCCATATACGTCGGCTTTGGCTGGACTGAACGTTCTGACGAAACTTCAGTTAAGTTATGTTATAGAAAAAAGAGGATTCTTGCATTTTTCCCTCCTGCTGAGAAAGCATTCGTTTTTCAGCCCAGTTCCTTTTCTCAAAAGACTTCAATTGGTACGCGCAAGAAATAGGCCAATTCCGCGGCTTTTTGTTCAATTTCTCGTGGAGTCAAATTCTCATCAGTACGGGTCAACGGAATAGCCCCCCGGCCTCGGATGTCCATATAAAGGACACGACGAGCATAAATACCCTCTTTCACTTCTATTCTAACGGATTGAATATCTTTTATAAGGAATCGGAGGAATATGCGACGATTTTTTCCAGGAAATCCCCAACGAAAAATACACACTTTTCCTTCCTTTCTATCGAATCGATCATAACCACAACCTACATTCCAGGAAATTGTGCACCACAAATAGGAACTAATAAAGAGACCCGCGATCCCGTAGAAAGACATCACGATCCCTTGTGGAAAAAAAATGATTTGCTGAGACGGAACAAAAGATATCAAATTTCTACCAAGATAACTGGAAGTTCCAACCAATAAGAATCCTAAGGAACCTAAAAAAACGATAAGGGCCCAGCAAAAATTACTTAATTTTCGAGACCCCGTTATAAGTTCTATCCATATATGTTCTGATCGCCAACTCATACTTGATACGATTGCATTTTATTGGAATTGAGAGAATACCCCAAATTCAAATTATTTTGACTTTACTTTTTTTTGTTTCCGAAGTAACTCTCATCAACTAGCACTAGTTTGATGTGAACTAGCACTAGTTTGATGTGAACCTTTAGGAGTAATTCATCAAATTGGTTAGATCTAAAATAATAACATACCCTTCATATGATCCCAATATACATATTGATATACATATAGATCCACCAACTTTACATTTTAGGCATTCAGCGATCCTGATCTATTTGAAAACTAGCTAGAATTCATTTACCCATAGATCATTTTCGGCAGGCATAAGAGCTTTTTCCTTTATGTTCGGCGAAAATCACATGTTATACCATATTTCCCGAAATAAATATCTGTGTTATGCTACAAGTCTAAGTTTCAAAAAAAAAACGGATGAGGTTGGGTCCCCTCAGATCTAAACAATCTTGTTTTTTTGAACATGAAGAAATAAAGAAGCCATTGCAATTGCCGGAAATACTAGGCCTACTAAAGGCACAAAAATAGAGGGAAAATTGAAAGTTGTCATAAAATGGGTACCTCGATTTACTATTTGTACCTGTTATTATTTTTTTTTAATATCATATTTTATATTTATACTAATTATAATTAAGAATTATAATTATTATGAATTCGTAGTTATTATTAATTAATAATTAATTCAATTTGAAAATTTTTATTAGAGAGATAAGTATCTATATCTCTAAGTGAGTATATAGAATAAGTCCAAGGAATGTAGAACTAAATAAATTCATCTATCTACATGAAAGATACGTATGATAATCAACTTTATTTTTTTTATTCATTTCTTTGTGTTTTGTTCTTGTCTTCTAATTTAATAAAGAAAGAGTTTCTTACAAATTATCGAAAGATTCGTTAGAATGCGACACAACCGGGATTTTTAGTGAAAATGGGATTTTCGGGAGATGGAGAAAGATACAAAACTATATATCTATCTTTTCTCTATTTGAATTTGATTATATACGTAAGACGAAATTCGTTTTATTTGCCTAATTTCACGAAAGGAAGAACTCACGCTTTTATCTTGTTGATAGAGACTTCTTAATTAGTAATCTGGGATCTAGGTAAAAAAAAGAGTTATCCGCAACTTTTGATTCTTTCTACAATTAGATCTTAGGTCACCAAAGAAAACTCCATTCTTATTTACTTTGATTCCGATAAGCTAACTACTTGTTTGCTACAAATAAAAAAATAAAATAATTGAACTTAGTGCGCTCTACTTGATTGAATTGGAATTCAAAGGAAAGAAGGCGTGGAGCTTAAATAACTCACTCAGAACGCTTTTTAAAAGATTACGTGGTACGATTAGGTCGAATAAGCCCTTCTGGAATAAATATTCAGCCGCTTGTGAACCTTCGGGTACTGTTTTATTCAATGTTTGTTCAATTACTCTTTTACCCGCAAATGCAATGTAGGAATTTGGTTCGGCAATAATGATATCTCCCAACATACCAAAACTAGCTGTTACCCCACCAGTAGTAGGAGATGTAAGGATTGATACATACAATAACTTTTTATTTGATTGATAATCATATAAGGCAGACGAGATTTTAGCCATTTGCATCAAGCTCAAACTTCCTTCTTGCATGCGCGCCCCCCCCGAAGCGCACACTATAATAAGAGGTAGAAATTGATTGGTAGCGTACTCAATCAAACGGGTGATTTTCTCCCCGACTACGGATCCCATACTACCCCCCATAAACTGAAAATCCATAACCCCAATTGCTACGGGAATGCCATTTAGTTGACCTACGCCTGTTTGAACAGCCTCAGTTAATCCTGTCTTTCTTTGATAAGAATCAATACGATCTTTATAAGACTCCTCCTCCGAATGAAATCCAATGGGATCCAGAGAGACCATGTCTTCATCCATAGGATCCCAAGTACCGGGGTCGATCGAAACTTCTATTCTTTCTGAACTACTCATTTTCAAATGATATCCACATTGTTCACAAATATTCATTTTTGATTTCAAAAATTTCTTATAATTTAATCCATAACAATTTTCGCATTGAACCCATAAATGCCTGTATTTTTGAGTTGCATCGAGATCATTAGACCTTTCTCTTAGAGTTAAATCACTACTCTTCGCGCGGGTTCGTATACCGGACCTACCGCTTTCACTACTAGTTCTACGTTTATCAAAAACGCACCTAGAAATGTACCTGTCACTACTATCACTTACAATGGACGTATCAATACAGATTTGAGACTGAAGATAACTGTCAATGCAACTAGTAATGTGATTTTTAGTATCATACATGTAACGATTGTATAAGGAATCTTCACTCGTAGATCCATTATTCATATAACTAGAATTGCGATAACTAGAAAAAGCACTTTCTAGTTCACTCAAATGATCGTTGTCAATCTCAAAAATCTTATTTTCAATATCAAAATAGATAGAATAACTGTCTCCATTACTATCCCTAACTAAAAAAGTATCATCAGAGATGAAATTCCGAATGTCTTTGACGCCAAATAAATGATCAACATTACTGTAACTAGAATTGCCACGACCCCTCCAACTATGAATGTTTTTAGCCCTACCTTTTCTATTCGGATCTTCACTTTCACTAGTATTTTCAATAGGACCAAGATTGTCCGTTGATTTCTTTATTCCATACCTGCGTTCTAACCCCTTCTTAAACACCATCGAATTAAACCACCATCTTTCCATAGAGTTTTCTTGCCCCCTATTTGTATAAATATACAATAGATGAATAGTCATTCGATCCACAATTCTTTATTTTTATTTGAATATCTTATTTCCTATCAGACTAAACATAGAAATTCAATCACTACTATACTAATAGGAAGTGTGAAAAGGGATTCTCTTTTGTTTTGTGGGAATCCGGGGGTAAGACTTCACTATAATATGAATATGATGGAATCCCTTTTCATTCTAAATTCAATATTAAAATTAAATATGATGATAAAAAGTGGTTTTTCCTATGTCTTCGCCTCGAGGAAAAAAAAAAAGAAATATTTGTTCTCGCCTAGAAAGAATTTTTTCGTAAAATCTCATCTAATAACTAACTAATAACAAGTAATAAATTAAGGTTCTATTCCAACACGGAACGAAAAAGACAATATACAGGATGGGTCGAAAGATTTGGGATACTTCGCTTTATTCAGGGAAACTACAGGATATATAAAGAATATACCAATCCTAAGGATCTATAGGTTATCTATAGGTTAAATTGTGGATCCAAGACAACAATAGAAAGATTTGAGTCTTAGATTTCTATTTCAAATCTTCTATATATGTATTTATCCAAAATACATGCAATATAATCTTTGTATTCGGCTCAATCCTTTTAGTAAAAGATTGGGCCGAGTTTAATTGCAATTCAATTAAGAGAACGGAGAGTAATTACTTGTTATCTTACTTATCCAAAGTATCCACCGCTTTAAACTCAAATTTGATCTCTTTCCATACCTCACAAGCGGCAGCTAGTTCAGGACTCCATTTGCTAGCCTCACGGATAATTGCATTACCCTCAGCAGCAAGATCACGTCCTTCATTACGAGCTTGTACACATGCTTCTAGAGCTACTCGGTTAGCTACGGCACCTGGCGCATTACCCCAAGGGTGTCCTAAAGTTCCTCCACCGAACTGTAGTACGGAAT